TTTATTTTCGTTATATTTCTCTTTTACTAGCAAATGTTCTTGTGCTGTAAGTTCTTCCATCAGCAAAATGTTCTTGCGCTGTAAATTCTTTTTCACCAACGATATGTTTTTGTACTGTAAATTCTTTTTTCACCAACGAAATGTTCTTGTGCTGTAAATTCTTTTTTCACCAATGAGATGTTTTTGTGCTGATAATTCTTTTTTCACCAACGAAATGTTTTTGCGCTGTAAGTTCTTTTTCACCAACGAAATGTTCTTGTGCTGTAAATTCTTTTTTTACCAATGAGATGTTTTTGTGCTGATAATTCTTTTTTCACCAACGAAATGTTTTTGCGCTGTAAGTTCTTTTTCACCAACAAAATGTTCTTGCGCTGTAAATTCTTTTTTCACCAACGAGATGTTTTTGTGCTGTAAGTTCTTTTTTCACCAGCAAAATGTTTTTGCGCTGTAAATTCTTTTTTCACCAACGAAATGTTTTTGCGCTGCTAAATTCTTTTTTCACCAACGAGATGTTTTTGTGCTGATAATTCTTTTTTCACCAACAAAATGTTTTTACGCTGTAAGTTCTTTTTCACCAACAAAATGTTCTTGCGCTGTAAATTCTTTTTTCACCAACGAGATGTTTTTGTGCTGTAAGTTCTTTTTTCACCAGCAAAATGTTTTTGCGCTGTAAATTCTTTTTTCACCAACGAAATGTTTTTGCGCTGTAAATTCTTTTTTCACCAATGAGATGTTTTTGTGCTGTAAGTTCTTTTTTCACCAACAAAATGTTTTTGCGCTGTAAATTCTTTTTTCACCAACGAGATGTTTTTGTGCTGTAAGTTCTTTTTTCACCAGCAAAATGTTTTTGTGCTGTAAGTTCTTTTTTCACCATTTAGAAAGTCAAAATCGGGGTTTAGAAAGTCGAAATCGAGGTTTAGAAAGTCGAAATCGAGGTTTAGAAAGTCGAAATCGAGGTTTAGAAAGTCGAGAGAAAATCGTGTAGGGCATATTTCATTGTAGTAAAGTTTTTAAAGATTTGAGAAAGTCGAAATCGGGGTTTAGAAAGTCAAAATCGGGGTTTAGAAAGTCGAAATCGAGGTTTAGAAAGTCGAAATCGAGGTTTAGAAAGTCGAAATCGAGGTTTAGAAAGTCGAGAGAAAATCGTGTAGGGCGTATTTCATTGTAGTAAAGTTTTTAAAGATTTGAGAAAGTCGAAATCGAGGTTTAGAAAGTCAAAATCGGGGTTTAGAAAGTCGAAATCGAGGTTTAGAAAGTCGAAATCGGGGTTTAGAAAGTCGAAATCGAGGTTTAGAAAGTCGAGAGAAAATCGTGTAGGGCATATTTCATTGTATTAAAGTTTTCAAATATTTGAGAAAGTCAAAATCGAGGTTTAGAAAGTCAAAATCGGGGTTTAGAAAGTCGAAATCGAGGTTTAGAAAGTCGAAATCGGGGTTTAGAAAGTCGAAATCGAGGTTTAGAAAGTCGAGAGAAAATCGTGTAGGGCATATTTCATTGTATTAAAGTTTTCAAATATTTGAGAAAGTCAAAATCGAGGTTTAGAAAGTCGAAATCGGGGTTTAGAAAGTCGAAATCGAGGTTTAGAAAGTCGAAATCGGGGTTTAGAAAGTCAAAATCGAGGTTTAGAAAGTCGAGAGAAAATCGTGTAGGGCATATTTCATTGTAGTAAAGTTTTTAAAGATTTGAGAAAGTCAAAATCGGGGTTTAGAAAGTCAAAATCGGGGTTTAGAAAGTCGAAATCGAGGTTTAGAAAGTCGAAATCGGGGTTTAGAAAGTCAAAATCGAGGTTTAGAAAGTTAAGAATGTGGTTAGTAAAACCTGTGATTATAGTATGGAATTTTAATCTAATTTCGGCTAAATCAACCAAAATGTTGCGGATCTATAATAATATATTATATAATATAAATATTTAACTATTAATAAAAACATAGTTTTGAAAATTAGATTAAAAGATTAGTTAATGAAATATTATTGACATATAGCCTATATCTATTTTATATATTATTATTATAATAAGTAATTTAATTTAAATTATAACCTTATTATAATATAAGCAATTTACTTAATAAGATTTATTTAATAATAATCTTCACTTTAATGTTAATAACTATAATAATTATTTGTATTAAATTAAAATCTTATATTAAAATAATCCCCACTTTTTCATAAGTGGGAAAAAATGAAAAAGTGGGGATATAAGTAGATTTAATCACTTTCGTCGATAGTTTGTTTTAAAGTTTAACCGGTAATGTTAGCTTTGATTTGGTTATTATTTTTTATATTGTAGAATTTTGTGCCAGCATACGCGGTTATACAATTTATGTAAATTAATATTTTTGGTTTAATTGAAGTTTAATTTATTTTTTGTTTAATATTTAAAATTTTCGGTGAAATTTTTATTTTTAATTAATCTTTTTTTGGTTCTTTCGAAAATATTTAATTGTTAAACTAGGATTAGATACCCTATTATTTTTTTTGTTAAATTTTTACCTGGGTAGTATTAGTTATATTCTTTAAACCTAAAGAGTTTGGCGGTATTTTATTCTTTTCAGAGGAATTTGCCCCTTAATCGATAGTCCCCGTTTTATCTTGCTTTATTTATTTAGTATGTATATCGCCGTTATAAGGTTATTTTATTAGAATTATTTTCTTTAATCATTATTTTGATTTATTTCAGGTCAAGGTGCAGCTTATGATTTAGTGGAAGAGTGAATTACAATATTTTATGGGTATACGGATTTTATATTTAAAAATTTTAATTAAGGTGGATTTGATAGTAATTTTAATGATAGAGTTATTTTGACTATGGCTCTATAATAAGTACATATTGCCCGTCATTCTCATTATTTGAGACAAGTCGTAACATAGCGGTCGTACTGGAAGGTGTGTCTGGGATTATTATCAGGACTTAGTTTATAGAAAATAATTCATTTACGTTGAGGGGAATTTTTGTGCAATCATTTAGTTTTGATTATTTTTTATTTATTTTTATTTTTAGTTTAATTTATTTTTTTTTTTGAGATTAATTAATTTATTTTTGTTTTAGTATTATTTTGAATTAATTTTTTTTGTTATATTTTATTTTTTACTGTTAAGGTTTATTTTTCTTATTATTAAAGTAGGGTATTGTCCCTTACCTTTTGTATCAGGGTTGATTTATTTTATATTAATTATTTATTTTTCTCGAATTGATATGATTTAATAAGATATGTTAGTTAATGTTTTATATTTATTAATTATTTCTTTTTAGTTGTGACATGCTATTCCGTATATTGTGATATCTAGTTTTCTTATAATTGAATTTAATTCAGCTAATATTAATTATTTATTTATTGTTTATTTATTTATTTATTATTAGTAAAATTACGGGGGATAAGCTTTTTAATTTTTTTATAAATTTATTATATTTGATGTTTTATAGGGTTTATAATGCTCATTATTTTTATTTTTTTATAATTTATTATTTATTTTTTTTTGATTTATTTTTTTTTTAAATTTTTATTTGAATTTTTTAATTAATTATTTATTTTTTTGTAATAATGATTTAATTAGTATATTTATTTATTTTTTTTGTTTTTAATTTAGCATAAGGAATTTGGCAAGAGCTTATTTATTCGCTTGTTTATCAAAAACATCTTTTATTTTGTTTATATTAAATATGACCTGCCCAATGATATTTTATTTAATGGCCGCGGTATTTTGACTGTGCAAAGGTAGCATAATCATTAGTCTATTAATTGTAGGATGGTATGAATGGTTGGACGAAATATTGACTGTCTTCATGTTTATTTATAGAAATTAATTTTTGAGTTAAAAAGCTTAAATTTTTTTGTAGGACGAGAAGACCCTATAGATCTTTATTAATCTAATTTTACTTATTTTTGGTTTATTTCTTTTCATGAATTTTTGATTTTTTTTGTTGGGGTGACATTTAGATATAATTAACTCTTTTTTTTCTTTTTCATTGATTTTTGTTTATATGATTTTTTACTATTTCTTTAAGATATAGATACCTTAGGGATAACAGCGTAATTCTTTTTGAGAGTTCATATTGACACTGGAGATTGCGACCTCGATGTTGAATTAAGATTATATTTTGGTGTAGTAGCTTTTTATATAGGTCTGTTCGACCTTTAAATTCTTACATGATTTGAGTTCAAACCGGCGTGAGCCAGGTTGGTTTCTATCCTTAATTTTTAAGTTTTAAGTTAGTACGAAAGGACCATTTAAATTGAATATTTTATTTTTTTTTTGATTATAATTTCTAATTTGGCAGAATTTGAGTGCAATAAATTTAGGATTTATAAATATTTTAAACATTAATTAGTATTGATAGTTTTTGATTTTCTTATTTCTTTTTTTTGTTTCTTTTTATTAGTTATTTTTATTTTGGTTGGTGTTTCTTTTTTTACTTTGTTTGAACGTAAGGTTTTAGGTTATGTTCATCTTCGTAAAGGCCCTAATAAGGTTAGTTTTTTTGGTTTTCTTCAACCATTTTCTGATGCTATTAAGCTGTTTTGTAAGGAGAATTTTTCACCTTCTTTTTCTAATTATTTATTTTATTATTTTTCTCCTGTTTTTAATTTATTTTTTTGTTTATCTGTTTGAGTTGTTATTCCTTATTTTTCACTTATATTTGGCTATGGTTTGGGTTTGGTTTTTTTATTGTGTTGTCTTGGTTTTAATGTATATAGAATTATAATTGCTGGTTGGTCATCTAATTCAAATTATTCTTTATTAGGTGGTCTTCGTTCTGTTGCACAAACAATTTCTTATGAGGTTAGATTGTTTTTAATTATATTATCTTTTGTTGTTTTAATTGGTAATTATTGTTTGATTAGTTTTTATTATTTTCAGTATTATGTTTGATATATTTTTTTTTTATTTCCCTTATGTTTATGTTTATTTTCCTCTTTTTTAGCTGATGTTAATCGTACTCCATTTGACTTTGCTGAAGGTGAGTCTGAGCTTGTTTCAGGTTTTAATGTTGAATATATGAGAGGTGGTTTTGTTTTAATTTTTTTAGGTGAGTATTGTGTTATTTTATTTATAAGTTTATTGTCTGTTATTTTTTTTTTTGGTTGTGATTTGTTTTCAATTAGTTCTTTTTTAAAAATGGTTTTTTTTTCTTTCTTGTTTGTCTGGATTCGATCAAGATTACCTCGTTTTCGGTATGATAAGCTTATGAGTTTAGCTTGAAAATGTTATTTGCCTCTTTCATTAAATTATTTGATTTTTTTTGTTGGGTTTAAGTTATTTGTTATTTCTTTATTTATTTATTGTATTATTTTTAGTTAGTTTATATTTTGTTAAAAGTTAATAGGTTGATATCCTATTTTATATTTTCAAAATATATGTTTTAAAACTCATTAACTTTTTATTTGTCTCAAATTTTTTTGATGATATTATCTGATGTAAAATATAGGAAATATAATACTGTTAGCACTTGTCTTATTATAACGTATGGGTTTTCTACTGGTTTTGATCCTAAAATTGTTAGTAGTCATGTTGTTCTAATTATAGATCAAAATGTTAGTTGATTTATTGGGTAGAATGCTGTTCTTTGAAAATTTCTTTTGTGTAATGGTATAATAGTTAAGATAAGGATTGATGTTATTAGTGCGATAACCCCTCCTAATTTATTAGGGATTGACCGTAAGATTGCGTATGCAAATAAGAAGTATCATTCTGGTTGAATGTGATTGGGTGTAATTAATGGATTTGCTGGAATGAAATTCTCTGGATCATTAAGTAGATATGGGTTTGCTAGGATTATTATTAATATAATAGTTATTGTTAATATTCCTCTAATTAAGTCCCTGGTTGAGAAGAATGGGTGGAATGGGATTTTATCAATGTTTCTTTTAATCCCTAATGGGTTATTTGATCCATTTTTATGAAGATATATTAGGTGAATTATTACTAATCCTGAGATAATAAATGGTAATATGAAATGTAATGTGAAGAATCGATTAAGAGTAGCGTTGTTGACTGCGAACCCACCTCAAGATCATTGGACTAATTCATTACCTACATATGGTATTGCAGATAATAAGTTGGTAATAACTGTTGCTCCTCAAAAAGATATTTGCCCTCATGGTAGGATGTATCCTATAAAAGCTGTAGTTATTAACATAAATATTATTATTACTCCTGTTATTCATGTTTCAAGGTACTTGAAAGATCCGTAATATAAATTTCGTCCAATGTGAATATATATACAAATGAAAAATAATGAAGCTCCATTTGCGTGAATAATTCGTATTAGTCATCCATTATTTACGTTTCGGCAAATGTGGTTGATTCTATTAAAGGCTGACTCTACATTGGGTGTGTAGTGTATGGCTAGAAATATTCCTGTTATTAGCTGTATTAGTAGACATATTCCTAATAATGATCCTAAGTTTCATCAGTTTGAGATATTGATAGGTGTCGGTAGATCGATTATTGATTTGTTGATGATTTTAATTATTATTTGTTCTTTTCGGTTAGGTTTATTCATTAGTTAAATTTTATTCGAAGCGGTCCTATTTTTAATTCGGTTATGTTTTTAACTGTAATTATTGTAAATAGTAAATATAAGGCTATTATGATTGTTGTGATGTTTGTTGGCTTTGTGTATATTTTTGTTAAAATGATTGTTTGTTCATTTGGTTGCATTATGTCTAAGTTTAATATTTGGTATTTTTTGTTAATTATGTATGTTATCATAATGGTTAATATAATAATTATTGATATTGTTATCTTTTTTGGTATTGAAAATATTATATTAGGTACTAGTCTTGTTATGTAAATGAATATAATTATTATTCCCCCAATGTATGTTAATACTAGGATGAATGAATATCATGATGACATTCATATTATTCTTGTAATTATTGATACAATTATGGTTTGAGTAATAATTGTTATTCTCATTGATAATGGGTGTTTTATTATTAAGAATGTGGTGTTTAATATTATATTTGTGATTATTAAAAGTTTTATACAAAGGTTAGTTTATTTAAAATAATAGTTTTGGGAATTGTTGATGAGTTTATTCTCCTTTGAAGTTTTAAGGCTAGTTCCATTTTTGGCTTACAAGACCAATATTTTATATTAAATTATTAAAACTTTTGTTAATGTATTATTTATTTCCTTTATTTATATTTTTTTGTGGTTTTTTGTTATTTTCTTTTAATTATAATCATTTTTTGGTAACTTTACTTAGTTTAGAATATATGGTTCTTTCTTTATTTTGGCTGCTTTTTGTTTATATAATCTTTGAGTTGTTTGATATATATTTTGTTATGTTTATGTTGACTTTCTGAGTTTGTGAGGGTATTTTGGGCTTATCATTATTAGTTAGTATAATTCGTAGATATGGTAATGATTTTTTTTTTTGTTTTAATGTTATTCAATGTTAAAGTTTTTATTTTTTATTATTTTTTTAATTCCTCTTTCTTTTTTTGATTTTTGGTGGTTTATTCAATATAGTTTATTTTTTATTATGTTTATTTTTTATTTTTCCTTAGGTTTTAGTTCTTATTTTTTTAATATAGGATATTTTATGGGGTGTGATTTTTTTTCTTATTCTTTAATTTTGCTTAGATTTTGAATTTGTGGTTTGATAATTATAGCTAGACAGAGAATTAATTTTTTAAATTTTTATTCTAATATTTTTGTTTTTTTTGTTTTGTTTTTAATTTTTTTTCTTTACTTATCTTTTTCTAGTGTTAATTTTATTATGTTTTATTTGTTTTTTGAATCTAGTTTAATCCCCACTTTTTTTTTAATCTTTGGCTGAGGGTTTCAACCTGAGCGTCTTCAATCAGGCATTTACTTTCTTTTTTATACTTTATTTTCTTCCTTTCCCATATTGTTGTCTATTATTTATCTTTATTTTTTTTTTGGTAGTTTGTCTTTTTCACTATTTTTTAATTTTTTTTATTGTTATTTTATTTTTTATTTTTGTATGATTTTTTCCTTTTTAGTTAAAATGCCTATGTTTTTTGTCCATATTTGGCTCCCCAAAGCACATGTTGAAGCACCTATTTCTGGATCAATAATTTTGGCTGGTGTTCTTCTTAAATTAGGGGGTTACGGTTTATTTCGTGTTTTTAGTTTTTTAATTATTTCTGGTATTTCTTTTAATTATTTTTGGGTCAGAGTTGGGTTTATAGGTAGATTACTTATTAGATTAGTTTGTTTACGTCAAAAGGATCTTAAATCATTGATTGCTTATTCTTCTGTTGTTCATATGGGCCTTGTTTTAATGGGTCTTATGACCTTGAATTCTTGGGGAATTTTAGGTTCATTGATTTTGATGGTTGCTCATGGTTTATGTTCTTCCGGTTTGTTTTGTTTGGCTAATATTATTTATGAACGTTTAAGTAGTCGTAGTTTATTTGTTATTAGGGGTATATTAGGTGTAATACCTTCTATATCATTATGGTGATTTTTATTAAGCTCATATAATATGTCTGCTCCCCCATCATTAAATTTGATGGGTGAGATTATGCTGTTTAATAGCCTGGTTTCTTGGAGATTTATTAATAGTTTATTTTTTTCTTTTCTGGTTTTTTTAAGATTTAGTTATACTTTATATATATATTCCAGCAGTCAGCATGGTTTTTTTTTTTCAGGTAATTTTTGTTTCTCTAGTTGTTATTTACGAGAATATTTACTTGTTATATTGCATTGAGTTCCTTTGAATTTGATTATTTTTTTATCTAATTTTATTTTTGTCTACTTAAATAATTTAATTTAAAATACTAGTTTGTGGGTCTAGATATGCTATATTGCTTTAGGTTATTTTGAGTTATTGGTTTTGTTTTGTTTTAATGGTTTATTTATTTTTAATTAGTTTACTTTCTTTTTTTTTTGGTGTTTATTTTCTTTTGAATGATATTGTTTATTTTTTTGAATATGAATTATTTATATTTAATAGAGTTCAGTTTGTTATGACTTTATTGTTTGATTGGATTTCACTAATTTTTATGGGTCTTGTAATTTTTATTTCTTCATTAATTATTTATTATAGAGAGGATTATATATCAGGTGATTTATTTTTTGATCGTTTTATTATTTTAGTTTTATTGTTTGTATTTTCTATGGTTTTTATAATTCTTAGACCTAATTTAATTAGAATTTTATTGGGTTGGGACGGCTTGGGTTTGGTTTCTTATTGCTTAGTTGTTTATTATCAAAACATTAATTCTTTTAATTCGGGTATAATTACTGCTTTATCTAATCGGGTTGGAGATAGAATGTTATTAATATCTATTTCTTGACTATTTAGATATGGTAGTTGGAATTATTTTATATATGTTGATTTTTTTTTTATTAATTTTGATTTTAATTTAATTAGATTATTAATTATTATTGCCTCTTTAACTAAGAGAGCTCAACTTCCATTTTCTGCTTGATTACCTTTAGCAATAGCTGCTCCTACTCCTGTATCTTCACTTGTTCATTCTTCTACCTTGGTAACTGCTGGTGTTTACTTATTGATTCGGTTTAATCCCCTATATGTTGATGGTTATTTTTCTTCATTTTTAATATTTATTTCTTTAATTACTATATTTATGGCTGGGGTTTGTGCTAATTTTGAATTTGATTTAAGGAAAATTATTGCTTTCTCTACATTAAGTCAGTTGGGTTTGATAATATTTATTCTTTCTTTTGGTTGTATTTATTTAGCTTATTTTCATCTTTTAGTTCATGCTTTATTTAAAGCGTCTTTATTTATGTGTTCTGGGGGAATTATCCATAATTTTAATAATTGCCAAGATATTCGTTTTTTAGGTAATTTGTTGATTCAGATACCCTTGATTTGTGTTTGTATTATTATTTCTAGATTATGTTTGTGTGGAATTCCATTTTTATCTGGATTTTATTCTAAGGATTTAATTTTAGATAGTTTTTCAATAGGTTGGTCAAGAGTTTTTTCTTATCTTTTTTTATATATTTCTGCTGGTCTTACAGTAAGATATAGAATTCGTTTAATTTATTATTTGATGATCAGGGATTTTTGTTTTTCTTCTTTTCATTGCTGTTTTGATATTAGTTGAATTATATTATTTACTATTTCTTTAATAGTTGGTTTTTCAGTATTTGGTGGATGTTTTTTAATGTGGGTTTTGTTTCCCTCCCCTTATTTGGTATTATTACCATTTTATATAAAATTAATGATTTTATTTTTTTGTTTTTCTGGTGTTTTGGTTGGGTATTATGTTGGTATTTATAATATAAATGATTTAATGCTTAATTATTATTTTAAGGGAGTTTTTATGTTTTTTGGTAATATGTGGTTTTTACCTTTTTTTTCTGTAAGGGTTTCTTATTATTTTTTAAAGTCAGGCTTTGTTATTAATGTTGTTGATTATGGTTGGTTTGAACTTTTAGGCGGTCAGGGTTTTTCATTAATTATTTTTTGTTTTTCCAAGTTTAATCAATTTATTCAGAATAGTATTTTTAATTTATTTTTAATTTTAATTTTTATTTGATTCTTTTTTTTGTTTTTTTTTTAATTCGTGTAGCTTATATTAGAGCTTAATATTGAAGATATTTTGGAAGTTTTCATGCTTGCGGATATTTATAAAAATTTTATTTTTAATTTTACAACGAAAATGTATTGTTTTATTAAACTATATAAATAGAAATATAAACGGTTTTTGTCGTTATTATAATTAGTTAGCAGCTATATATTAATTATATTTCTTTAATTGGAGTTAATTTCAATATTATCATTAACAGTGATAGACCTCTATTTTGGTTTCAATTAATATAAGTAAGGATGGTTTAAATATCTTTTTTTAGGTCGAAACTAATTGCTTATTTGCTTCTTACTTTGAAGATAATTGATTTGTTCAATACTTTTTGATTGCAATTCAAATGTTATTATTAACTATAACTCCATCTTGTTCAGCTAAGAGTCCCCTCCACCCATTCATGGTATAGACCTAATAATAAAATGCATAGAAAAGTTAATGAAGTTCTTGTTCATTGAGTGGTTTTTGATATCATTATGGTGGGTATTATGGGTATAATTAGTGCAATTTCTACATCAAAGATTAGGAAAATCATTGCGATTATGAAAAATTTTAATGAGAAAGGTATTCGTGATGATGATTTAGGTTCGAATCCACATTCAATTGGTGTTGGTTTATCTCGATCTATTGTTATCTTTTTAGATGTAATGGCGATTGTTATTATAATAATATTTGTAATTAATATGATTATTATTAATATTATTGTTGATGAATTTATTATTTATTCTGCTTTGCAGACTTTTTAATTGGAAGTTAATAGTACTTTTATACTAAATAAATTATATCCCCCATCAATAAATTGATGTATACAAGAATAATCAAACTACATCTACGAAATGTCAGTATCATGCTGCTGCCTCAAATCCCATGTGATGATTTTTCGAGAAGTGATTTTTTGTTTGTCGTATTATACATGTAATTAGGAAAATTGTTCCAATAATTACATGTAATCCATGGAATCCCGTTATTATAAAAAAAGTTGACCCATATGCTGAGTCTGTTATTGTAAAAGGGGAGTTTGTATATTCATATCCTTGTAGTGCCGAGAAATAAACCCCTAAAGCGATTGTAATTATTAGTCTTTTATTTATTTCCATTATATTATTGGTTAGTATTCTATGATGTGCTCATGTAATAGTGATTCCTGAGGTTAATAGGATTATTGTGTTTAATATTGGTACTTGTAAAGGATTAAAAGGTTCTACCCCTATTGGGGGTCATATTGACCCTAATTGTACTCCCGGTGATAATCTTGTGTGAAAAAATATCCAGAATATTGATATGAAGAAAAGAACTTCTGAAATAATAAATATAATTATCCCTAGTTTTATACCTTCAGTAACTGTTTTAATATGATTTCCTTGATATGTTCTTTCTCGAATTACATCTCGTCATCATTGAATTATAATTATAATGGTTATAGTTATGCCTATAGTTATTGTTATTTTTGAATTTTGTTGAAATAATCTTACTGTTCCTGTTATTATTATTATAATAGATATAGCTCTTAATAAAGGTCATGGTCTTTTTTCTACTATATGAAATGGGTGATTGTCTGTCATTAGTTTACTTCACTTGAATAAAGGATTCTTAATGTTGCTATAACATATCCTTGAATGATTGCAACTATTCTTTCTAAAATTATTAATGTTGTTTGAATTAATGTTATGATTGGTAATATTATAAATCTTATTTCTATTATATTATTTCCTAATAATGTAAGGATTAGGTGACCCGCAATTATGTTAGCAGTTAATCGTACTGATAGGGTTACAGGTCGGATTAGGTTTCTAATTGTTTCAATACATACTATTAATGGTATCAGAGTACTAGGTGTTCTTATTGGTACTAGGTGTGTAAATATGTGTTTAGTATTTTTTAATCAACCTATTAGTATAAATGATAATCATATTGGTAGGGCAATAGATAGCGTTACTGATAAATGTCTTGTTCTAGTGAATAAGTAGGGGTATAGCCCAATTGAATTATTTATTATAACTAAGACAAATAATGAGATAAACATTAGGGTTGATCCTTTGTTGATTGATAATTTAATGAGTATTTTAAATTCATTATTTATTTTATTTAATATTTTTATTATTATTATTAAATATCGTCCCCTTATTATTCAGTATCATCTTGGTGTAATTATTATTCCTAATAATAATGATATTCAATTAAGGTTGATTTTTATTCTAGTTGATGGGTCGAAAATTGAAAATAAATTTGTTATAATTTTCAATATTTTATTTGGTTTTTTTTCACTGTATTTTTATTTATTCTATAATTTTTGTTAAAGTAAATTTTTATTAAGAATATTATTATTACTGTAACAGTTAATATAAGTATTATTATTCATCTCATTGGCCCTATTTGTGGTATCAGAAAATATTGATAATCAATTATTTTAATATGACATATTAACGTTATATTTAACTAATTTTCTCATCAAAAATTTTCGTTAATTATTATTTTTGGTTTAAGAGACCAATACTTACTTTCAGTCATTTGATGATTTTATTATTCATTTTATAAATTCATTAATTGGCACTGTTTCAACTACAATTGGTATAAATCTGTGGTTTGTTCCACAGATTTCTGAACATTGTCCATAGATGATGCCTGTTCGGTTAATTATTATTCTTGCTTGATTTAATCGTCCTGGTGTTCCGTCAATTTTAATTCCTGTTGATGGTAGTGTTCAAGAGTGAATTACATCAGCAGAAGATACTATTATTCGAGTGAACACATTTATTGGTAATGTTATTCGTGAATCTGAGTCTAATAATCGTAGTCTCTGTTTTTTGTATGCATCCATATATGAGTTAAATTCAGTTTCTTTAAAATCTGAATATTCATACGTTCAATATCATTGGTTTCCAATGATTTTCATGGTTATTATTGGTCTATTGATTTCATCTATTAAGTATAGTAATCGTAGTGATGGTGCTGCAATGAAAAATAACGTTATAGTAGGTGTCACTGTTCAAATTAATTCAATTATTTGTCCATCTAGTAGGTTTTTGTTTGTCTTTTTATTAATTATTACGATAATTATTATATATCTCACTACTGTTATGATTATTATTAGAATTAACATAATGTGATCGTGAAAGAATATTAGCTGTTCTATTGTTGGAGTAATTCTATCTTGTATTATTGATTTAGGTAAGTTTATTATTTCTAATAAAATTTTACTTTATTTAAAGGTCTTAAATCTATTGCACTAATCTGCCATATTAGAATTTAATTAGGATAGGTAATTCATTATAGGTGTGTTCCTTTGGTGGTATATTTTGTTTTCATTCATTTGATCTTCTTGTTTGTGACCCTCTTACTACTTGTCGTAGAGATATTATTCTTTCTCAAATTATAGTAAAAAATGCTATTATTCTTAGGGCTGAAATTATAGCCCCTATTGATGATAAGATGTTTCATATTAAAAATATATCTGGATAATCAATGTATCGTCGTGGTATACCAGCAAGTCCTAGGAAATGTTGTGGAAAAAATGTTAAGTTTACTCCTACAAATATTGTAATGAATTGAATTTTTAATCATTTTGGATTTATTGTCAATCCTGTCAACAAAGGGTATCACTGGATAAATCCAGATATAATAGCAAATACTGCTCCTATTGATAGAACATAATGGAAATGTGCTACTACGTAATAAGTATCGTGTAGTGTAATATCAATGGATGAATTTGAAAGTACAATTCCTGTTATTCCCCCTAATGTGAACAGGAACACGAATCCTAATCTTCATAAGCATGAGGGTCTAAAAGTTATTTTGGATCCATACATAGTTGTTAATCAACTAAATACTTTAATTCCAGTTGGAACGGCAATAATTATTGTTGCTGATGTAAAATAAGCTCGTGTATCTACATCTATTCCAACTGTAAATATATGATGTGCTCATACAATGAATCCTAGCAACCCAATTGCTGCTATTGCGAAAATTATTCCTATATTACCAAATACTTCCTTTTTACCTCTTTCGTGTGCAATAATATGTGAGATTATTCCGAATCCAGGAAGGATTAAAATATAAACTTCAGGGTGTCCAAAAAATCAAAATAAATGTTGATATAGAATTGGGTCTCCCCCTCCCGACGGGTCAAAGAAGGATGTGTTTATGTTTCGATCTGTTAATAATATTGTGATAGCCCCTGCTAATACAGGTAGTGATAATAATAATAAAATGGCTGTAATAACTACTGATCATACAAATAGTGGGATTTGATTTATTTTAGTCCCTGGTGAAGTTATGTTAATCGTTGTTGAAATGAAATTTACTGCCCCCAGAATTGATGATATTCCCGCTATATGTAATGAGAAGATAGTAAGATCTACTGATATTCTATTATGTCCTGTTAGGGATGCTAATGGTGGGTAGAGTGTTCATCCTGTTCCAACTCCAAAGTCAATTATTCTCCCTGCAATTAATAATATTAGTGATGGTGGGAGTAATCAAAATCTTATGTTATTTATTCGGGGAAAAGCTATATCTGGTGCCCCGATTATTATTGGTAATAATCAATTTCCAAAACCTCCAATTATAATTGGCATAATTATAAAGAAGATTATTACAAATGCGTGTGCTGTTACAATGGTGTTATAGGTGTTGTTGTTCACAATAAGGGATCCTGGTATTCCTAATTCTATTCGGATGATTATTCTTATTGATATTCCGATTATTCCTGATCATATTCCTAGTAAGAAGTATAAAGTTCCAATATCTTTATGGTTTGTTGACATTATTCATTTTTTCATTAGTAAGGTGGCTGAAATTTAGGCGTTAAATTGTAATTTTAATTATGGATTTGTTCTTCTTACTATGGTCTTATATTCATTAATGATTTATATTTGCAAAATATAAGGTGTATATTATACTAAGGCTTAAAGAATTTCTTTAATTATAACTTTGAAGGTTATTAGTTTTTTTAACTTAAATCCTTAATTGAATCCCATTAGGATTGTCATTATAGTTAGTCCAATAATTGATATTGTTGAAGTTATTATTGTTATATTTTTTTTTTGCTTTGTTTTATTACTTCATTTGTTTTCATTTATAGTTAATATAATTGAGGTAAATATAACCCGTAAGTAGAAGTAAATTGTAATTATAGTTATTATTATAATTATTAATAATAATGTTATTTGTATTTTTATAATTCTTGCTTGAATTACTAATAATTTTGGCAAGAATCCTATTATTGGGGGTAGACCACTTATTGATAATATATTTATTAATAGCGTAATTTTTGTCCCAGGGGATTCATTTATTGAGGATACTTGATTAATATGATAGTTGTTATAGGTTCTTATAGTTCTTGTAATAATAAAAGTTATAATTGAGTACAATACGAAGTATAGTAATCATGTTGTTTGTCTGATTATTATAGCTAATATTATTCAACCATTATTTCTTACTGATGAATAGGCTATTATTTTTCGTAAGGAAGTTTGATTTATTCCACCAATAGATCCTACTATAACTGACATTAATATTATTATTATGGTTGTTATGTTGTTATTAATTAATGTTGATATTAATATTATGGGGATTATTTTTTGGATTGTTATTATTAGTAAGCAATTATTTCATGATAAACCTTCTATAGTTTTTGGGAGTCAGAAGTGAAATGGGAATACTCCTATTTTTATTATTAGGGCTCTAATAATTATTATATTATATAAATTGGCTAAAATTAGTACTGTTTTTGTGATAATTGATATTATTAGTAATATTGAAGCTATGGTTTGGATAACATAATAAGTTAATCTTGCTTCTTTTGAAGGAAGGGAATTTTTTGTTATTATTATTGGTATAAATGATATTAGGTTAATTTCTATTGCTATTCATGCTGTCAATCATGATCTTGCTGAGATTGAAATTATTACTCTTAATACTAATGTTGATGAAAATAGCAGTTTAGTTGATTTATTTATTATTAGAAAAAGGATATTTTCCATTTATGAGGTATGAACTCATTAGCTTATTTTAGCTTATTTTTCTATATTTTAGTGTATGATGCATATTAATTTTTGGTGTTTATGGTGATAGTTTAATTCTGTCAAATATAATGGAAGTAGTTATTCTACATTTTTTATTACATCAAAATAATCTTTTTATCAAGCATTCCATT